AAGGGAGGGGCACACAAGGCTCGTTCCGTACTTGACTGACGAGCTCGCCTCTATCTCTAACAAAGGCGTTCCTCAAAGTAACTAATCTAGAAGAAGTAGACCCCTCATTCTATTTAGCGAGCAGCTCTCATTTATTCTATTTGCTGGCCACTCTCCTGTAGTTTCCCACCTTTTACAGTCTCAATCAGAGTAACAGGCGTTCCTCGGGCTTCTAACGGGTTCCTCCTCTACACATCCACTCCTTTATGCCTTCTTTCCAAAGATTCATTCCTTTGTTCACAACAATTGCCCGCAACAAGTAATCAAGCAAGCCAGAAAGCACTGTTTGATCAGCACGCAGAGGATTTGACAGTTGGTTAGGTACCAGATCGGACCGACACAGCTACACTTCAAGGGAGAGAACAGGGCGCTAGGAGAGCTTGACTCGATACACACAACACAAGTGAGGGGAAAGACAACTCGCTCCTTTAGCAGCAATGCCGGGTCGTACTTAGCTACTCATGCTGGGAATCCGAACCAAAGGGATACATTCGACCCATTTTAACGGCTCATAAGGGCAAGGAAGGTATTGACTTGGCAGAAGCAGCAATACCGTAGTGGTCCTTAGCCGATCACTAGGACTCACGGCACGTCTTCGACTACACCAACCTGCGAGTCCTACACGCTCTACAATAGGGAATCCAGACCCATGGCCACAGTTCCCAACCCATGAACAGCTCAGAACAACAAATAAGAAGTAGGTACTTGACAGCCAGCAACACTGGGATACCGTGCTTAACACATACAATCAAAGGGGTTCCTCCGCTAGCGACCTACCTCCTGATCCCATCATGCCGAGGAATTCCCATCGAACAAAGGAGATATTCTAGACAGAAGCAGCCACTGTACTTAGCTGCACACGAGGAACGGAACGCCTTTTTTTATTTTGACTTCATTTTCAAATCTTTTATGCTCGGCCATACCAACATGGGTTCCTCCGGCCTTCCCTCCCTTTGAAGTGCATTTATCAGATCAGCTCCCAGAGTAACTAGAAAGAGGGTGAAAGGCCCAACTTCTTCATTTATGGCCTTTTTTGTTTCTTTGATTGATCTCCCTTTCGTATTCATTCGACCTGAGGCGTTCCTCGAAGTCATACAAAAAAGAAAGGTTCTTTCATGCAATGCGTAACGGGTGGGCCTCCTATGGATTCCTCTAACTCAATGAATGAAGGGAGGAGTATGAGGAAGGCCGGCTTTCTAAATGAAAATGAAAACAAAAAGGAAAAGGGTCAAACCATATCTTACTTAATAATCTGACTGAATGACGAAGAGCTCTTTATGTGGTCTCACTTTACCACCATCTGAAATGCGCGAAACTTCGATTGGTGGAAGCCAGTCCATGAAGATTCTCCCTTTTCCTACGTGCACTTCCCCTCTTTTGGTAAGCATCCAGTATCTCAGCAAATGAACATTTCTCTAAGCTTATCCTGTAGCTTATACGTCGTTTGAAAGCTGCTTCAAGGATCCAACGAATAGCTAAGGTTTGTTGACGATCCCTGGCTACAATCCCAGGGACATCATAAATAGTACCCGCTACTCCTACTTTTGCTACTTCGCATATGGGCTTGATATTCTCTACGGCGTCAACCATAAGTTTGATTACATCGCGTTCAGTTCGAGCTGGGCGATGAAAAGTTTGATAAACAATAGCACGAACTCTCGTTCTTTTACCTTCTTTCATGCGAAAATTGACCAACTTCTTGATCAATAGTTTTTGCTCACCATCCAAGCCCCCCATATAGCTGAAAATTTCCGAGCAATTGGAAGCCGCTTTCGATGACGAGGCCGATAAATTTATATTACGCAATCGTTACTGTCCATCTTTATCAGCCAACTCCCCAGTTTCCATCTTTCCTTTTAGAGTTTACCACTCTTCATAGCTTCTTGAACTTTCTTTAGGGTCTTGCTCCCTGAGTTCCAGAGTCTACACTCTCGCGTCATACGGCTCCGCCCCGGAATCATGCTTACGCCCTCTCCTTTTAGTCGAGTTCCTCCGTGCCTCTCCCAACAAGTGGTCGAGTTCTTCCGAGGAACGCCTTTGACCAAGGGGTCCTCGAACCAACCTGTCCTCCCTCAATCTCCAAGAATTACCCTCCCACGCTAAAAAAAAAGTAGCATTTCCTGGACGTAGGTAGAGTCAAACTCTTTGAAATATATAGACTGGATTCCATTTAGATATAAGTCATCATATATATATATGAGTTCAGACATATCTGAATCGTCCACGAGGACGAAATTGACTATATCCATTATAGAAGAAAGTGGATTTGGGGGGAGAATAAGATTTTCCCTTTCAAAAATGGAAAGGATTCTGTCGTAGATCTCCTCGAACAATCTATCGAACTCGAGGTCCTTCTCAATTGTAGGAGTTTCAACAGATAAAAAGTCTTCCAATTCTGCTTCTGCAAAAGTCGGAGAATCAGGGGCCCCTGATTCTTCTTCTTCGCTAGCCCCTGATTCTTCTTCTTCGCTAGCCCCTGGCTTGGCTCCTCTTGGTGAACTGCCCCTTCTTGGGCCGTTAGGTATACCTTCCTTCAAATCGAAGTCACTAACGCATTTCTATTCCTCCGCTTGAACAGAGCTTCTATTATGGCTAAAGAAAGAAGAAAGTCCAATCGAAGTGGTAATCGCACATTTTCTTCCACTTATTTTTATCCATCGCCTGTCAACCATTCATTCCTTTGATTGACATAGGTCGCGAGCGATCTAATTCAAAGGAGAATGCTTTGGTAGAATTCATTTTGTGTGAAATCCGCAATTATCTTCTTCTCCCCACTTAGGATAAACTTATAATATCAATTTACTAGTAAGCAATGAACACTAACTGAAACTCGAAGCATTTGAGTTGAGAAAAGAAGGTTCCGTTCCTATACTTATAATATAAGCCAATCGATCAATGCAAAGTATGTTTTGAGCTGTAGTGTAGGAGCATCTGTACTTCTGGAGAAGAAAAAAATCTGTGATAAAGACAGAAGGAATCCGGTAGACTGATTAAGCGGCACCCGCCGTGAGATCTAGTTACTACTGACTGAGCACTAACCAAACTGAAACTGGAGCGACTCCCTATTAGGCGTTCCTCGGGGGGCTCAAAGGGAAGATGAACTTGCTAAGCCAGGCGGCATATAAACCTATCCGGGGGATAAGTGGATCTCCTGTTACTTTTGTTCGGAAGTATGTGATCCATTAATCCAACATCGTTTTCTTGGCTACTTTATCGTATGCAGCCTGATTGATGAGCGTCGGCTAACCACGAGAGTAGTTCTTGAAAACTTTCACAAGACTCTGCAGCCAGACTTTACTCTTTTAGGCAAATTACGAAGCACATGGGCGTCCGCGGCAGTGAATGTGATTCACCCATCTCATTATGTTTGAGCTGGTTTCTGGGCACCATAGGCTGCTCATCGCCTCTACCTCTAAGGTGTGTTGATCTGAGGATACTTCTTCTAAAGAAAAAGGTCTCAACGAGCCTCCTCCCACTGTTTTACCATCTCGGCATCTTCCAGCATCTCTTTTATCCAATCATTCCACTTTTGGCTTTCTGTTTCTATGCCCCTCGTCCTGTTTGTCCGTCCGCTTCATTGGAATTCCAGAGGAGGTATGTCGTCTGGATCCTAGCTATTTCCCGACACGTTGTATTCTTGGAAAATTCTTATTATATTATGCTTCTTCACCCACACCACTTGCACCACCCACATCCTCCATTTCTTATCTTCCTTTTTTTGATCCTGAGAAAACTTCGACGGAATCGGTCTGTCAAAGCCCAGCGAATAATGCAACGGTCGTGTCACCGCCTTCTTTCTGCCCCAGTAGGTAATGACTCAGAACTCTCTGCTCCTTCTGCACCATCTGAATCTGTAGTTCCTCTTCGACGTTTCAATCGTCAATCTGTATCTACTGTCTGATATGGGTATTATCCTGAAATATATGGTGCTTCATCTTCTTTTTTGACTACTTTTCATTCTGTTCATGTCCCTTCTACCTATAAGCAGGCAGCAGAACTCGCATGTTGGCGCAAAGCCATAGATGATGAGCTCCAGGCCCTAGAATCAAATCATACTTGGTGTTCCTCAACTCTCAGATAGTTTGAAATTTATCAAACCATGCACTTGTTTTAATCCATATAGAGATTTACGAAGACGACAAACGAGAGTTTTTTCCGCTTCCTGGTAGCCAGGAGGAGGTTGCATAGCATATAAACTGTCTCCTTAAGATGACCATGAAGAAATTCATTTTGAACGTCCATCTGATGTAAAGACCTATGGTGAATGGGCGGAACAGCCAACGGGGTACGAACAGTAGTCATTTTGGCAACGGGAGCAAATCTTTCTTCATAATCGATGCCATACTCCTCGAGGAACGCCTTGAGCAAGCAGACGAGCTTTATACCTATCTAGACTACCATCGGATTTCAGCTTGATTGAGTATACCCATTTGCTACCAATAATGAAACCACTCTTTTTAGTGCTAGATTCCGCCAGAGTTCGCACGACTATTCCATGTTTCTTTGCCGGAGACCAGTAACAAGATATAGAGAAGACAACTAGTGACAATTACAAGTGCTCTTGGCCATACCAACTATTATTATTATATTCCTTTTCTTGTGTCTGACCAGAAGTCTTTCAGTAGAACTTGGAGGAACCCCTCTTATTTGACTCCAACCGTCGATGGCAATTCTTCTTTCCGGGAAAGCAATCGAACTCAATCAAGTATCGGAAACCACACTCCTCGCCACAGCACCTGGTTATGGAATAGAGCTCTGGAGTTGGCTTGAAACGAGACTATTTCAAAGATCCTTGTTTTCGGATGATGAATAGCCCGAGGAACGCGAACGCCTGCCCTTCCCCTCACGGAGCGGTAACAGAACTACTGGGAAGATCAAAGAAGATTTCCCATAACGCGTTGACAGCAGACTAAGACGCCCGGTAGATCCAACTTCGAGAAGTATCTCGCGCGGGCGAAGAA